ATTGAAGGTGAAGTTTGGAAATAGAACAATCCCTTCTGTCGTGTATCCCCGATTAATGCAGCCTCGGATGCTTCAATTGTCGAGTCGATTCTAGTATTGAGCGAAAGGTTACACCTATAGGTTCTGTATTACAGGTCAATCCGACTCCACTAATACCAATGGGGGGCATAGGGGAAGAAGCACTACACTTCGGAATCAACAACACGAAAACTTTGTTATAAATTTCCCCCTTTCCTTATCTAGATTGGGACGAACAAGAATGGTTGGGACAGCAAAAATCCATCTCGTTCGTACTTTGGATACCCGTATAACCATCGAAGACTGTTGAAGTGACTAATTCCTGGAAATTAAAGGGCGTTAGGGACAAAGAAATTGTTGGAGTTACCGCTTCTTTTTCTTTTCTATCTAGTACCAACCGTTTGCTGGTAAGAAAAGATCTTTTGCAGGAAGGTTGGCTAGAGATTTCTTGCAAAAACACTAGCCCCGCTCGGTTCAGAATGAGAATCTTTCAATCTTTTTTTTTATTCTATGTATTATTCTCATTATGCACAATCAAGGGAGGAGCCGTATGAGATGAAAATCTCACGTATGGTTCTGGAACGGAGATTTTTTAAATCGAATGACGACCGTAACGGATGTCGGCTCAATCCGAAGGAAATTATGCGGAAGCTTTACAGAATTATTATGAAGCTATGCGGCTAGAAATCGATCCTTATGATCGAAGTTATATACTCTATAACATAGGCCTTATCCACACAAGTAACGGAGAACATACAAAAGCTTTGGAATATTATTTTCGGGCACTCGAACGAAATCCGTTCTTACCGCAAGCTTTTAATAATATGGCCGTGATCTGTCATTACGTGCGACTCTCTCTACTATAGAAAGAAAAGAAAGATAAAATCCACTATTAAATACTAGAAACAAATAGGCTTTCTACATATAAATCGTCCAAAACAACGATTTTTATCAGCTGTAGCAATAGAAAAAAACTTCATAGAAGTCAAAATATGAAGAAAAAGATATGCCTAGATACTTTATTCTATGGATAAAGGATCTAATTGATAGAGGAAGCACCGTAAAGATCAATTAACGAGGTTTTGGGCCGATACAATAAAAACTGCTTACTTATGTTAATATGAAATAAGGTTAGGAATCCACTTATGTAATAGAGTCGATCCACTAAGGTATTGAGCAGCGGTGTAGCATCAGATCCCAAAGATAGTAAGTCTTTTCTTTCGAAAGGCTTTTTCAAAGATTCTATATAAATTTCGATATGAAACCGAGAGAGTTACCTTTGCAGAAAATTCTAACGATAGGGGAAATCCCTATGCTTTACTCTTCTGAAGGTGGGAGAAAAGATAAAACGAAACTTGATTATTAATATTAATCAAAATTCAAATTTGAAACTCATGTAATTAACCTACTTTTGTTAACCCGAAACGAAACCGGGATAGATCTATGAGAAATCTCATTCAATTAGATATAAGATATCCGCGGTATGGTATATAAAAACTAAAACAGGGCGCCAAAAAAGGGACTGCTGAGCCGTATGAGGTAGGAAACTCTCAAGTACGGTTCTAAGGGAAGGAATTTACCCGCCTATTCCGACCGGGGAGAACAGGCCATTCAACAGGGAGATTCTGAAATTGCGGAGGCTTGGTTCGATCAAGCCGCTGAGTATTGGAAACAAGCTATAGCACTTACTCCTGGTAATTATATTGAAGCGCATAATTGGTTGAAGATCACGCGGCGTTTCGAATAAGAGCACTAAATACTATAGACACTATAGAATATTATATTATTATGATTTAGAATTTTTTTTCTATTTGTTAGAATTTGTTTGTTGACCTTATTCCATTAAATAACATGGAGCACTCCTCTGGGAAGAATCAATCAAATAATTTCATTATATCCCCTTCTAAGCTCGTTCTTCGCTCGTTCTTCCGGTATTTCGTAGGGACAACAGTAGAGAATTTTTTTCTGCTATTAAAATAAAACGAAAACTAATAAAAGAGATCCTCGAATGACTCAATATAGATACCGGTATGTCTCTTAGTAATAACTACTCGCGCGATTGGGAAGAGATTAATATAATATGTAAGACATGAAATTTTAAGTCATTCGATTTAGGAACTTAACTTAAAATTGAGATATGAATACACTCGATTGCACAACAATTGTTTTTGCGTCAATTCAAAACCTAAGAAGGTCCGTTGAGCGCCTCGCGGCTATGTCATAATAGATCCGAACACTTGCCCCGGAGCGACTTCCAGATCATAATTGCTCTAGTGAATAACTAAAGAAAAAATATATATATATATATATGGGAGATAAATTCATTCGAATCTCTCGTAGGTTCGCCAATTTCTTGGCTGTTGGCAGGTCTCTTTATATGTGTTGTCCGGAAAGAGGAGGACTCAATGATTATTCGTTCGCCGGAACCAGAAGTCAAAATTTTGGTAGATAGGGATCCCATAAAAACGTCTTTCGAGCAATG